GAATTTTTCGTAGACCCCTCTGCGATAAATAGTCTTTTTTGTGCAATTCCAAATGTGAAGTAAGTCTTCGTATCTTATTGGTAAAACTGAATACTTGAAATTCAACAGATCCCGGGTTTTCTTCTTTTTCTTTTTGTGAAATAACTGAAATGAATGAATTTTTTAACATAAAAAAATTTCTCCCCCCCCACCCCACACCCTTTTTTTTACAAATATGAATTTTACGGATCAGTAATAATAATGCTAATTCTTTTAATCTGGTATACACAATAATCTGAATTTTCTATGGAATCCTAAAATTTGCACATAAAATTAATCAATCCAATCGAAAATTGGATTCGGATAAGAATATAAAAGAATATTCTATATTCTATTTTTGAATTTTCAAAATATTCTTAATTTTAGATTAAAATTAAGAATATTTTGAAAATTCGTTTCTAGATATGATTGATACGTCAGTAAATGAGTATCATATAGTAGAATAAGATGTAAGACAAGTCATGTGTGCATCTGTTTGATTTCATATACCAGATATGATATGGTATAGGATATATAGGAAAAGGGTATCATCAACGAATTTTCAATCGTGGGTACATATGTAGCCTTAACATATTGAAACGACTGCCATTATTGTTATCAAACCAATAACGATTCATACAAGCTAAATCTTCTAATCGATAATTGGGCCAAAGAAAGAGTTTTAATTTCATTAAACTATCTTGATCTTTTTCATAACTTTCATTTTTTTGATTAGTTTTAGGTATAAATCGACTCCAATTTTCATCATTTTTATCATTTTTAGATATAAATCGACCCCAAATTTCATCATTTTTATCATTTTTAGATATAAATCGACCCCAATTTTCATTATTTTCATCTAGAAATCGTTCCTGATTTTTGATCCCGTTCCCAGTGCAAAATATTGTACTTTTATCCACACCATACCTAGTCTTTGAATTGAAACAAATTAGAATTCTCAATTCTCTACAACGTCTAGACAATAAAATATTTTCAGGAACAAATAAATCAATTACAGTTTTAGTAGGCCTTAACCAGTATTTATATAAAAGTTTATATAAAAAGGCTTTAGAGGTATACATCGGCAACGGGATTGTGAAAAAAAATTTTGTATTTCGGGATATTTTATTAGTGTGATGCTTACTCTTATGAGGTAATGAAATACCGATGATTTGATACATAATAAACTGTCCATCATTTTCATTTTTTACAGATATAGGAAGGGGTTCAAGCCCTAATATCCCCCTTTTTACGAATTTTGAAAGATGAAGCCTCCTCTTAGGCAGTATTATTTCCATATTCATTTCTTTTCTTCCAAAAAAGAATTTAGCCATTCTTAGTGGATCTGTTAGTCTAAGCAGAAGACAATATATTTGCATATGGTGGATCATGCCTTCCCTCAACTCTTCATCCCATTTGAGTTGAAAAAAGAAATGTCTTTTCATGAAGAAATATATGTCGTTGTTCATTACAAGATTTCCTTGGTTTTGTCCACTTGATCTAAGATCTATCCACGGTATAACCCCCTCTTGCTTTCTATTGAAGTTTTTATTTTCAATAAAATTTTCATTTATATTGAAAAAAAGTAATTGGTTCGGTATAAACCACGGTTTCTTTTTATATGTATTATAAAGTACTTTCAAGTCCGGGAAGAAATAAAGTTCCAGATCCGATATAGGCTGACTAAATATTCTTTCATTCATTCCCATCCAATCAAAAATTTTTTTTTTTTGATTGGGTGAATTGATTTCTTGATCTTGGTCAATCATAACATAAAAAAAGCTCTTTTTATCAATTTTATGAATTGCTTGATAATACGGAATCCAGTTCTTAGTATTTTTATTCCCCTTTTTATTCTTTTTGGTGATGTTTTTATTATATTTGTTGATGATAGTGATTTGGGCACAGGTCTCCAGACTTTTTTTACAACAAAGTTTCATAATAGTTATATACTGAAAAACTCTTGAATCCTGAAAAAATTCCGTATCCGTAAAATCACTTTCTCCTAGAAAATTATTATTGATAGAGGTATCTACTAGCCTATCAAAAAATTGTCTTTTATGTGTGTTGTAATTTTCTTTATTCTCAATCTTTACATTTACACGCCAAAAATTGAAACTGTGAAAATGAAGCAATCTTCTATCATTAAGGTTTCTCGTATATCTAAGATCACTTTTTCCTAGAAAAGTCTTGATATTATTGATAGGGATATCTCTTAGGATATCAAAAAATTGTCTTTTATGTGTGTTGTAATCGTTATTCTTAGTTACGTTGTAATCTTTATTCTTAGTTACTCGGAATGGGGATTCATAAAAATAGGGACCCCTCTTATTTTCAAAATTAATAGATTTATAAGATAAAAGATTATATCTATAGTCTTTTTTAAAGTTATCTTTTTGATTTGGTAATGAATATACTTTGTAATCGTTTTGTTTTTTGTAATGAATTAATTGGTCTTCTTCACATGAATCCTTTTTGTTTAAATTTGGATTTTGAATTGTACGACATTGATTGATTCTATTTCGCCATTTTTGTGCTATAAATATAGACCATCTACTCTGAGATAACTCGTATTGATACTGACCTCTTAACCAGTTTGTCCATTGAATCATTCCCGAATTCCGAAGTTTCTTATGTCTTAATTCATTCTGAATTATTCCTTGTGCTTCAAAATAATCTTTTATTGAAGTCTTAAGAAAAAAAGAAGTTCCGTAATATTTAAAAAGAAATTTTAACTTAGAAAAAAAAACTTCGTTTTGGGATAATTTGTAAAATACATATGCTTGGGACAAGAAGGATAAGTCACAAAAATTCTGTGAATTTTTATTACTAATATTATAAAGTGACTTGTTTATAGTTGAAATAAAGTGAATTGTATTTTGATTTTTTTTATTAATTATTTCTTGATTTGTTTTATTATTGTAAATGGATTTATCAGTAATTTCTTTTGTCGATTTAAGAAAAAATTGTATAGTAATTCTGGGAATATTAATGATAGATAGAAGGATATCTTTGTATATCCTTTTAGGGAAAATAAATAAAAAAGCGCGGAATTTGAGGCTTAATCGTTTACCTCCTCTCTCTAATATTTGAGAAATATCTTTTGGCGATTCGAATCTTTTAGCATTATAACTTGTTTTAATTGATTTTGGAATTTTTTCTAGTTCATTTCGGACTGCGTTTGTTCTCTCATCCAGATCCGTTATGTTTTTTTTTGTCAGTAAATCCGTTATGTTTTTTTTTGTCAGTAAATAATTTGTACGATCTGTAGATTGAGTTCGACTAAAAGATTTATCGATTATCTGATTGCGGGTTATAGAATCTTTTTCTTTTTGAGTTTTACTTGGATTTACTTTTGAGAATTCCTCTTTTATTTCTTTTAAAACAGGACTGACTTCAATAATCCATTTTTTTGTTTTTTTTAAGATATTTAGAAATAATTTTGTTTGTTCTTTTAAAACTTTTAGAACTAGAAGATACGTCTTTTTCTTTTTCAATTTTCCAATTTTTTTTTTGAGGTTCTTAAAAATGGGTTTAAAAAGGGAAGGCCGTTTTCGCATAGGACCAAAAAGAACGTCAGTTTCCGCTCCAAAAACTGTTAAAAAACTAAAATCATTTTTTTGTTTTTGTCCTTTCCTTTTCTTTCGATTTATATGATTCATTCGATTTATATGAGAGGATTTTCGCTTAAATCTGCGCCAAGGTTTTAGATAGAAAGGACATAGGATCTTTATATGAAGGCCGTCTGTTAACCAATTTCTCGGAAATTCGTATGCTGGTAATTGAACACCATTATAGTTACATATAACATGTTCTTCTTTCTTCCAGTCCCTGAAATCCTCAGGCCACTCAGGATATTGAAAGAATAGCATACGGACAATATTTTTAACTATTATTAAAGAGGGTAATACAATATATTTTCTAAGAACCGATTGAATTAGTAACATGAAACTTCTTATTGCTTGTCCATATGTATAGCTGTCCCAGATTGCTTCTATTCTCAGCTGTTCGTCCTCCAGTTCGTGATGCGCTTTCTTCGTCGTTTCTTTAATCACTTCTTGTATCAGTTCGTCGTTTTTTCGATCTTTTTCTTCTTGTTTTTGTATCTCTTCTTCTTTTTGTATCTGTTCTTCTTTAGAATCTGAAGAATCTGAAATTTTTAATTTTACTTGTTTCCGGGTTCGAAAAATTAATCCTATTATTCCGGACAGTTCGGAGATGAAAATAGAAAAGATTTTCAAATAAAAAACGTACCATTTTTTTATTCTTTCCAAAAAAAGCGCGGAAAACGCATGTAGTTGAAAGGGTTTCCAAATAGATGTTTTACGTCTTTGGGTTCGCATAGAACTTTTGATTATGTTTCGGCGAAAATCCGATTGTTGCGGATAGTGTATCACAAACACTTCTTTTAGTAGATAATGAGGAGTATCAGGATTTCGTTGATTAGGAGTAAAAATCACTATACGTTTGAATTTTCTTGAACGAATATGATGATCTGTTGGTAGTTTTTGTTCACCTTGTCCTAAGTGGTGTTGTAATTCGGTGATTAAGTTGTATGACCATCGGGGAACTTTTTTATTGATTTCTTTTATTTCAATAGATTTTTTTTTTTTATTATTAAGATCAATTATAATTATATTGAATAAAAATTTTAAAAGTTTTAATTTTGTTTCATTTTCTAAATCCATTTTTCTTTGTTTTTTTTTGAAAAATAAAGAAAGTTTTTTAAAATAAAATTTAAATAAAGAAAGTTTTTTAAAATTTAAATTCGATTTTGATTCTCTATTAAATTCACTGATTACAATCAAGAAATAATTAATTTTTGTTGATAATGGTTTTTTAGTAAATATATTTATGTTCTGTTCAAATTCTCGGTAATCCGTATCAGTGGAATCAGTATCAGTAAGAAAGATAGTATGAATTTGATTTTCGTGGTAATCAGTATCAGTAAGAAAAATAGTATGAATTTTATTTATTTTTAG